GGTTCGAGAAATAAAAATAAGAGGATCGAACCATTTCTTCTTCTTCTGACTCTTTTTCAAATTCGATAAATGTTGGTTGATCGTATATTTCATTATAGTTCTATGATTCAGAGTCTCATTTCCTATTTGATCCCTTTGAATTCCATATTTGAAGTTGCGGTCAGATCTATTCATTAAAAAGAATCGATTCAATACATTTCTTATGTACCCATAGGTGCTATATTGGACTTGAATCAGATTTAGGATCCATCTATATTGATTGACTGCCTCCACTATGGTGTTGCTAGCAAATATCACTATTTTTGGTTTTGGATCTTCCAAATCATTCCCGCAGGAGATCCGGACCCATTTTTTTCTGATCCTTCGATAAAAAGATTCATTCTCTTCATAAAAAACAGGAGGTAGAACCAATAAAGATTTTTTTTTCGATTCATCCCTGGAGTTGAATACCTCATTCAAGAATTGTTTTTGATCCAATACGTAAGAATCAATAGAAAAGGCAAATCCCTTATGATACACCAGATCCGGCTCGGTTATTGATAGAGTGAATCGATCTGCCATTTCTTGAAATCTCTCTTCTGATTCAAAATCGTGGTGTAACGTGTATCCCCCCCTGTTCCGGTCATGGAACAGATGAAATAAATCAAAAAATGTATTTTTGTTCAAGAATGAAATCTTATTGGAACTGTCCATATCCAGTTCATGCTTCGGAACCATATACCATCCCGGATCTGATGAAATAGGATGAATTAAGACGGTATTTTGTAAATACGTAATTATCTTGAATATATTAACTATTTCTTTATTTTCCGATCGCCTGGAAGGGGCAAAAGAAACATCTTGTTCGTTCTTCAACAATTTCTGGTCTATACTGGACCTCTCAGTAGGATTCGAACCCAGACGAAGTTCTGACCATCTGTCAGAAAAAAAAGAAAGAATGGATCTTGTAGGATTCCCAAGAAATTCTTCGATTTCTTCCGGAAGCAGATGATTATTCATCTCCTTCTCACGTTCCGTGAATAGCCGGGACATTGAGGAATATCCAGAAAGGCATTTAGAGAATCGGTCTGATTCTATCTCTGTTCGTTCCGTTTGAAGAAAGGAAGGATCCCAAAGAATCGATCTTTCTTTTAGTTGTTGAATCTCTCTTTGATTGATCAATGTGTGATATTCCGAATCCTCATTACTAATGGAATCAAAATGATCGCTGGATTGATCAGAAGATCCTTTCAATTGGCTAAAATCCGTTACTTGAACAAAACTAGATCTTGTAGAATCATACTGAATATTTGACGATACATTCCGTACCTTGCTAAAAAATCGATCCTTGTTTACCAACCACACATTGTCTAACCAAATCCAATTCTCTCTCGATATGTTCCTCAAAAAATCCGATTCGTGCGGATTCTTCTCCCAACTAACGAAGAGATCTTGGCGGAATTGCCACATATGAAATTGAGCACAATTTTGCAAAGAAATAGCCCACTTGTTTCTCGAGAAGAGATGGGAAATATGCTCAATATCATTTGATTGAATAGTTGACCCAGCTCCTTGTTGTTTGAAGAAACCCTCCACTTCAATTGGTATTTTTTCACGAAAAGCAAACATGAGATAACAAATCCAGTCTTTAACTAAGATTTCGAATAGCTGTCGCGAATTCAAGTTAATTATGTTTCGCCTCTTACTCGGAGAAAGACGATCAAAAAATTCCCAATCATGGTCCTTGCAGATTGGATCATCCATATCCATATAATATACAAAAGGAAACTCCAGATATTTGATATCTTTCTCTTTGAATGAGATCTCAATTCCAGCGAGGGTTTCATTAGATATTTTACAACTAGAATCCCCCTTTTTTCCGATCCAGTTACTCCACCACCGCGAACCCCAGTTAGATTCAGGCATGATACACTTTTTCGTTATTGGGAGAACCCAAGTACTCTCTTTCGGATCCAGGAAAGAGCTCTCAGAGATCTTTTTTCCTTTTGGAAGATAGAGGAGCGAAACAATCAACCTATTGATATTGGAAGACCAAAAAGATTCTTCCAATGTATCATTTCTGGGTCCAATGGAATTCATAGGTATAGGAAGAAGCCCTGTCAAATAGAGATTTTTCCTTTCGACCATATTTCGATTATTAATACGATATGTAAGGACCACTACTACAAATAGTAGTACACCTTTGATCGTAAAATATCGATTGCTTCTTGAACCCTGTGAAAGTAGGATACTCCACATTCGGGGGTCCAAGAGTTTTATAAAACGTTCTTGGTGGAAAAAAATGGGAATGAAAGATCCCACTGAATTGAATTGGGTCCATGAATCTAAGAAATAGTGAGAATTCTTGATCTCTCTCAATATCTCTCTCAATTCGAAAATCCAGGATTGAAATGGATGTCCTTGCATTGATTTCTCCTAAATTTCATTTCTCCTAAATTTCATTGATTTATCCTAAACATTTCATTTCAATGGTTATTCACCATGTACGAGGATCCCCGCT